GTAACGTGGTCCCGGGCATCTACCATTATACCTACAATGATCGGCCATACTATTGCTATCCATAATGGAAAGGAGCATTTACCTATTTATATAACAGATCGTATGGTGGGCCATAAATTGGGAGAATTTGCACCTACTTTCAATTTCCGGGGACATGCAAAAAATGATAATAAATCCCGACGTTAAAAGAACAAGTCAAATAGAAATATTTATCATTCATTAATAAAGAGGTGAATCCTATGATAAATAAAAAACAGAAAAAGATAGACCGATACACAAACGTATCTACTTTAGGACAACATATACGTATGTCCACTACCAAAGCACGAAGAATAATTGATCAGATTCGTGGACGTTCTTACGACGAAACAATTATGATACTTGAACTCATGCCTTATCGAGCATCTTATCCCATTTTAAAATTGATTTCTTCTGCAGCAGCAAATGCTAGTCACAATATGGCTTTCAACGAATCCGATTTAATTATTAGTAAAGCCGAGGTTAACAACGGTACTAGTGTGAAAAAATTAAAACCTCAGGCTCGGGGACGGGGTTATCTAATAAAAAAATCGACTTGTCATATAACTATTGTATTAAAAAATATATCTTTATATAAAGAATATAAAGAATATGAAATATAAAGAATATGAAGAGCTTTATATTATATAAAGAATAGGATATAAAGAAATATGAAGAATCTAACATATTCTTAAAAAAAAAACAGAGATGGATAAAAAAAAAATCCACGGATATGAGATTTGACAATATGTATAGTTAAGTAGCGGGGGATTATGGGACAAAAAATAAATCCACTTGGTTTTAGACTTGGTACAACCCAAAGTCATCATTCTCTTTGGTTTGCACAACCAAAAAATTACTCTGAGGGTCTACAAGAAGATCAAAAAATAAGAAACTCTATCAAGAATTTTGTAAAAAAAAAAAAAAAAATAGCTTCTGGCGTTGAGGGAATTGCACGTATAGAGATTCAAAAACGAATCGATGTGATTCAGGTCATAATATATATGGGATTCCCAAAATTATTAATAGAAAGTAGACCTAAACGAATCGAAGAATTACAGATACATGTACAAAACGAACTTAATTGTATAAACCGAAAACTCAATATTGTTATCACAAGAATTTCAAATCCTTATAGGAACCCTAATATTCTTGCAGAATTTATAGCTGGACAATTAAAGAATAGAGTTTCTTTTCGGAAAGCAATGAAAAAAGCTATTGAATTAACTGAACAAGCAGATACAAAAGGAATTCAAGTACAAATTGCGGGGCGTCTTGATGGAAAAGAAATTGCACGAGTCGAATGGATTCGAGAAGGTAGGGTTCCTCTGCAAACCATTCGAGCTAAAATTGATTATTGCTCGTATACAGTTAGAACTATTTATGGGGTATTAGGCATAAAAATTTGGACATTTCTAGACAATAAAAAATAAACCCTTACTTGACTTGTTTTTCCATTCTATCCATTGCTAGAAAAAAACAAAAAAGAACAAACTCCTTCATTGTTTTTTTGTTTAATCAAAACAATTCTAATTCTATTAACTATTAAATTAAAATATTAATTTAATAATTTTGAATTTCACACTATAGAATTAATTTAATATTAATAATTTAACTAGATATGGCTATTTCGAATTCTTAGAATTCTATTTATATAGGGTTGAATAAAATTAAATAAAATCAAAAAATTGAGTAATATAATTGCTATGCTTAGTGTGTGACTCGTTGGTTTTTTAAAGTCCGGATAAAAAACGGACTGACCAGAGTATGAACTAATAAGTATACAACTAATAACCAACTCATCACTTTGCATTATCCGGATACAAAAAAAGAGTCAAGATATGATATATTGGTCATATCATTGTAGCAATTAAAATCCTTTTTGCACAAACAAAAGAAAACCACTCTGATTATGCTTTATAAATAAAAATAGAAAATTATACGGATAAGTGGAAGGGTGAAAGAAAGAAAAAGAATATCAATGATATAGAATTCCAATATGTAAGGTCTATGAGTCATCACATAAAAGCTAATGTAGTAAAGCATCCATACCAATTGATTTAAAATTAAAGAAATCCGTTGATAAAACAAAAAATCAAGAGCCTTGAGTCACTCCAGACTGAGAAGATTGACTCAAGAACAATTTTTATTTTATTAAAGGCTCCGTTGGCAAAATAAGACCTAAACATTAATCGAGAAGTGATGGGAACGATGGAACCTGTAAATACATAAGATTTTACTGAAAACAAATCTTAATGATTTATTGGGAGGATAGCGAAAGGAACCAGAAGACAATCGATTTATTTTATTATGAGAGATCATGAGTTACCTCTACAAATAAAATAACTATTGAAAGACTAAATAGGCAAGAGGAAATATTCGCCCGCGAAGATTTTTTTTATATTCTTTTTGATTGCTAAATTTGATCAATCTGATATCCTAATTCGAATATATAAAAAAAATTGTTACAACCTTCATAACAAATAACAAAAACAAGATTATCGAAAATAAAAAAATAAAATCGAAAAAATTCTCTATAATTAATGTCTATAATTAGAATAATTTTTTCTATTTCTATCTAGAAGTATTAGATCTAGAACTAGTAGAACTCTAAAATAGAATATAGATTCTAATTTATATATATTAGATACAAATTTATATTCTACTAATATTGTATTCTACCTAATATCCTATTCGAATAATCTAATATTCTAATACTAATAAATAGATCTAATAAGTAAGAAATAAATGAAAATAAATAGATTTAACTAAATTAAGTGAAATTTCAAAGAATACGATGGTTTAATATATTATTTTATTCATAAAAGACATGGATATTTTTTTTTTAATCATTTCATTCGCGAGGAGCTGGATGAGAAGAAATTCTCATGTCCGGTTCTGTAGTAGAGATGGAATTGAGAAAGAACCATCAACTATAACCCCAAAAGAACCCGATTCCGTAAACAACATAGAGGAAGAATGAAAGGAATAGCTTTTCGAGGAAATCGTATTTGTTTTGGAAGATATGCTCTTCAAGCACTTGAATCCGCTTGGATTACATCTAGACAAATAGAAGCCGGACGACGAGCAATGACACGAAATGCACGCCGCGGTGGAAAAATATGGGTACGTATATTTCCCGACAAACCCGTTACTTTAAGACCTACGGAAACACGGATGGGTTCGGGGAAAGGATCTCCCGAATATTGGGTAGCTGTCGTTAAACCGGGTAGAATACTTTATGAAATGGGCGGAGTAGCAGAAAATATCGCAAGAAAGTCTATTTCAATAGCAGCATCAAAAATGCCTATACGAACTCAATTCCTTATTTCAAAATAGGAATATAGAACCAAAGGAAAAAGACCTTTTGTATACTCAAAAAAGTGAAAGTTTCTTTTTTTGTTTTGGACAAACAATATATCTTTTTTTTTCCTTTGCATTTAAATAACAAATAAAAAAAAATGATATGATCCAATCTCAGACCCATTTGAATGTAGCAGATAACAGCGGAGCCCGAGAATTGCTGTGTATTCGAATCATAGGGACTAGTAATCGCCGATATGCTCATATCGGTGACGTTATTGTTGCTGTGATCAAGGAAGCAGCACCAAATTCACCTCTAGAAAGATCAGAAGTAATCAGAGCTGTAATTGTACGTACTTGTAAAGAACTTAAACGTAATAACGGTATAATACTAAGATACGATGACAATGCTGCAGTTGTCATTGATCAAGAGGGAAATCCAAAAGGAACTCGAATTTTTGGTGCAATTGCCCGGGAATTGAGACAATTAAATTTTACTAAAATTGTTTCATTAGCACCTGAAGTCTTATAAGATAAAAAATTAGACGATATAAGATAGAAAATTTCAGATTAAGAGGAGACCATGATATAGTTATAGTATTTAGTATTCTAGTTATAGTATTTTAATTAGTTGAATAAAAAAGAAATAAAATTAATCAAATTAATTAGTAAATTGTATTTCACGCATATACCTTTAATTAAATAATAAGAAAATGAAAATTGATAGATTAAATAAAATAATTAATTAACAAAAACCAAGAGTATGTTGATTATATCAAAACTAGCGAAAAATAATAATTTTAGTTTATCATGGGTAGGGATCCTATTGCTGAGATAATAACCTCGATACGAAATGCTGACATGAATAGAAAAGGAACCGTTCGAATAGCAGCTACTAACATCACCGAAAACATTATTAAAATACTCTTACGAGAGGGTTTTATTGAAAATGTAAGAAAACATCAGGAAGGAAACAAAAAATTTTTGGTTTTAATCCTACGCCATAGAAGGAAGAAGAAAGGACCATATAAAACTAGTCTAAATTTAAAACGGATCAGCCGACCAGGTTTACGAATCTATTCTAACTATCAAAAAATTCCTAGAATTTTGGGTGGGATGGGCATTGTAATTCTTTCTACTTCTCAAGGTATAATGACAGACCGGGAAGCTCGACTCGAAAGAATTGGTGGAGAAATCATGTGTTATATATGGTAATTTTTTTAATATCCGAATTCGATCCAGACTTCTTATTTTTTTGTTAAAAAAAAAAAAGAGATTTAAAAAATAGGTTTCTAATACCATTCCTCTCGATTCCTCTTACATTCGTTAATACTTCAAGAGGATTTGTGATGGAATGAAAGAACAAAAATGAATTTTGGAAAATTTAATTACTGAATCACTTTTTCAATTTCAATAATATGGTCCAAGTTCGATTAGATAATCAAGATCTGGTTTTAGGTTATCTTTTAGACAAGATAATTTTTTTTACGTATACTACCACCACGAGATAGTATCAAAGTACTTAGAATTCGATCCGAGCACGTCTAATTTATAGACTCGATAAAAAAATTTCAATGATTAGGCAATTTTTTCTTTCAACTTTAAAAATCCTTTCGCCTTTCGTAGGAATAGAATTTAAGATTTCAAAATTTAAAGAAACTTAGTTTCTTCAAAAAAAA